AATGAATTGCCTGAAAAAGGATTACCTTGATAGGGTAAATCATATAATTTTATAAATTATATTCATTATTTTTTTTATATTTAATAGAATTAAACTATCTCCAAAAGAATCAAAATCTTCTATGCATCATACACTAAAATATAATTTAATTATAATTAAAAAGATAAGCTAATTTAAGCTATTAGGTTCATACCCTACTTATAAAGGTTTTAATCCTTTTCTTTTTAATTTTAAAAAACTCTTATAAACTTTTATTTTTGTTAACATTAATAATAGGAACACTAATTAGAATTAGTTCCTCATCTTGGTTAAGAGTTTGAATAGGCTTAGAAATTAATTTATTATCTTTTATTCCCCTCTCAATAAAATCTAATAACTTATTTTCTTCTGAAGCCTCATTAAAATATTTTTTAACCCAAGCTATTGCTTCTAGAACACTTTTATTTATTATCATTATTTTTATATTTTCTGAATTAAACTTATTCACAAAAAAAAAAATAATTTTAAATATATGTCTTGCTTCTATTTTAATAATAAAAAGAGGAGTAGCACCATTTCATTTTTGATTCCCTAATGTAATAGAAGGTTTATCATGAATTAACAGTTTTATTTTAATAACATGGCAAAAAATAGCCCCTCTAATTATTTTATCATTTTGTTTAAATTTTTTTCTATTTAATGCTACAATTATTATTTCAACATTTATTGGTTCTATAGGAGGTTTAAATCAAACCTCATTACGAAAATTATTGGCATTTTCTTCAATTAATCATTTAGGATGAATAATTAGTAATTTAATCAATAATGAAAATTTATGAAAAATTTATTTTTTTTTTTATTCATTTCTATCTTTAACAATTATCCTTACCTTTAAAAACTTTAATATTTTCAATATTAACCAAATATTTTCTTTAAAATTTAAAACTAAAATAATAAAATTATTTTTTAGTCTTCCTTTATTATCCTTAGGAGGATTACCCCCATTTTTAGGATTTTTCCCTAAATGAATTACCATTGAAACCTTAATTATAAATAATTTTATTTTAATAACCTTTTTTATAATCAATTTTACATTAATTACATTATATTTTTATATTCGAATTTGTTACTCATCTTTTTTATTAAATCATAATATCTTAAACTGAAACTTTTCTTGAGTTTTTTTCTCTTCAAAAAATTCTTTTTGATTAAATTTTTTATTATTTTTCACAATTTTTGGACTAATTTTTATTAATTTATTATTTTTTATCCTAAATTAATTTTTTATCTAACTATAAAAATAAAACTTTAAGTTAAATAAACTATTAACCTTCAAAGTTAAAAATAAAAAATTAATTTTTAAGTTTTAAAAATCTTAATAAATTAAATTTTATTCCTTTAGAATTGCAGTCTAATATCATATTATTGAATATAAGATTAATTAAACTCCCCAAAAAATTGATTAAAAAGAATAAATTCTTATTTATAGATTTACAGTCTACCACTATTTTTCAGCCATTTAATCCAATTTATATTTATTTTAATATTGCAACAATGATTATTTTCTACAAATCATAAAGATATTGGAACATTATATTTTATTTTTGGAGCCTGATCAGGAATAGTCGGGACTTCACTAAGAATATTGATCCGTGCCGAATTAGGCCACCCCGGAACTTTCATTGGGGATGACCAAATTTACAATGTTATTGTTACAGCTCACGCTTTTATTATAATTTTCTTTATAGTTATACCAATTTTAATTGGAGGATTTGGTAACTGACTTTTACCTTTAATATTAGGGGCTCCTGATATAGCTTTTCCCCGAATAAATAATATAAGATTTTGACTTTTACCTCCATCTCTATCATTACTTCTTTCAAGATCAATTGTAGAAAATGGTGCAGGAACAGGTTGAACTGTTTATCCCCCTCTTTCTTCTAGAATTGCTCATAGAGGAGCATCAGTTGACTTAGCAATTTTTTCTCTTCATCTTGCAGGAATTTCTTCTATTCTAGGTTCTGTAAATTTTATTACAACAGCAATTAATATACGAGCTAATGGAATTACATTAGATCGAATACCATTATTCGTCTGATCAGTAGTAATTACAACAGTTTTATTACTTTTATCCCTTCCTGTTTTAGCAGGGGCTATTACCATACTTTTAACAGATCGAAATTTAAATACCTCTTTTTTCGATCCTGCTGGTGGAGGTGACCCTATTCTTTATCAACATTTATTCTGATTTTTTGGTCACCCCGAAGTTTATATTTTAATTTTACCGGGATTTGGAATAATTTCTCATATTATTAGTCAAGAAAGAGGAAAAAAAGAAACATTTGGAACTTTAGGAATAATCTATGCAATATTAGCTATTGGTTTATTAGGGTTTATTGTTTGAGCTCACCATATATTTACTGTTGGAATAGATGTTGATACCCGAGCTTATTTTACCTCCGCAACTATAGTGATTGCTGTTCCAACAGGAATTAAAATTTTTAGCTGACTTGCAACTTTACATGGAACACAAATCAATTATTCACCTTCAATTTTATGATCCCTTGGATTTGTATTTTTATTTACTGTAGGGGGAATTACAGGAGTAATTCTCTCAAACTCATCTATTGACGTAATTTTACATGATACTTATTATGTTGTTGCCCATTTCCACTATGTACTTTCAATAGGAGCAGTATTTGCAATTATAGCAGGATTCGTTCACTGATACCCCTTATTAACAGGATTTTCAATAAATGAAACTTGGTTAAAAACACAATTTGCAGTTATATTTTTTGGAGTTAATTTAACCTTTTTTCCTCAACATTTTTTAGGATTAGCTGGCATACCCCGACGTTATTCAGACTATCCAGATGCTTACACTACTTGAAATGTAATTTCAACTCTTGGATCAACAATCTCTATAATTGGTACCCTAATATTCTTATTTATTATTTGAGAAAGTATAATTAGCCACCGTAATCAAATTCATACACTTCAATTTACAACTTCTATTGAATGATACCAAAACTTACCTCCCGCAGAACATTCATATAATGAACTTCCTATCTTAACCAATTAAATTTTAAATTAATAAAAAATTCTAATATGGCAGAATAGTGCAATGAATTTAAGCTTCATTTATAAAGTAATAAACTTTTTTTAGAAACACCATTAACCAAAAAATTTTTTAACCAAATGACAACATGAGCAAGCCTAGGCCTTCAAGATAGAAATTCTCCAATCATAGAACAATTAAACTTTTTTCACGATCACACTCTTTTAATTTTAATTTTAGTAACTACTATAGTAGGATATCTAATATTTATATTATTTTTTAATCAATTAAATAATCGATTTCTTTTACATGGACAAACAATTGAAGTCATTTGGACTATTCTCCCTGCTATCGTTCTTTTGTTTATTGCATTTCCTTCCCTTCGAATTTTGTATCTCCTAGATGAAATCAATAACCCAACAATTACCATTAAAACAATTGGGCACCAATGATATTGAAGTTATGAATACTCAGATTTTAAAAATATTGAATTTGATTCATATATAATCCCCTCAAATGAATTACCTATAAATGGATTCCGCCTCTTAGATGTAGATAACCGGGTAATTTTACCTATCAATAACCAAATTCGAATCTTAGTAACTGCAACAGACGTAATTCATTCATGAACTATTCCTTCATTAGGTGTAAAAATTGATGCAAACCCAGGCCGTTTAAATCAAACTAATTTTTATATTAATCGACCTGGATTATATTATGGACAATGTTCAGAAATTTGTGGAGCTAATCATAGATTTATGCCAATTGTTATTGAAAGAACACCAACAAATTTTTTTATAAATTGAATTAAAAAAATAATTTAACTCTTTTTTTTATTCATTAGATGGCTGAAATTCAAGTATTGGTCTCTTAAACCACTTTATAGTAAATTAGTAATTACTTCTAATGATGAAAAAAAAATTAGTTAATTCTAATAACATTAGTGTGTCAAACTAAAATAATTTAATTTATAAATATTTTTTAATTCCTCAAATAGCTCCTATAATATGATTAATCTTATTTTTTTTATTTTCTTTTATTTTCATTATATTTAACATATTAAATTACTACAATTTTTTAAAGTTTAATAAAAATATTATTAGAAAAAAAGACTTAAAAAACTTTGAATTCTTGTACTGAAAATGATAATAAATTTATTTTCTATTTTTGATCCTTCAACAAATATCTTTAATTTATCTCTTAATTGACTAAGAACAATATTAGGAATTATATTTTTTCCTATAATATATTGATTTTTACCCTCACGAATCTCCATATTTTGAAATAAAATTTTTTTTATTCTTCATTCAGAATTTAAAACTTTACTGGGTATTTACAGATTTAAAGGAACAACTTTTATATTTATTTCTTTATTTTCTTTAATTTTATTTAATAATTTTTTAGGACTATTTCCGTATATTTTTACTAGAACGAGTCATATAACCTTAACTTTAACTTTAGCCCTTCCTCTTTGATTAAGTTTTATATTATATGGTTGATTCAATAATACAAAACATATATTTGCACACTTAGTCCCTCAAGGAACTCCATCTGTTTTAATACCCTTTATAGTAATAATTGAGACCATCAGAAATATCATTCGTCCTGGAACATTAGCAGTTCGATTATCAGCCAATATAATTGCAGGCCACTTACTTTTAACTTTACTAGGAAACACAGGAAACTCTCTTTCAACAATTATAATTTCATTATTAATTTTTGCACAATTATTACTTTTAATGCTTGAATCAGCTGTTGCCGTCATTCAATCTTATGTCTTTACTATTTTAAGAACTTTATACTCAAGAGAAATTATTTAATTTTAATGACAACACAAAATCACCCATTTCACTTAGTTGACTACAGCCCCTGACCTTTAACAGGAGCAATTGGTGCCTTAACTTTAACTGCTGGACTAACTAAATGATTTCACCAATATACAATTGACTTATTTATTTTAGGCAACATAATTACTTTATTAACAATATATCAATGATGACGAGATATTTCTCGAGAAGGAACATTTCAAGGGTTACACACTTACCCAGTTACTCTAGGCTTACGATGAGGAATAATTTTATTTATTATTTCTGAAATTTTTTTCTTTATCAGTTTTTTTTGAGCTTTCTTTCATAGAAGACTATCTCCAACGATTGAATTAGGAAAAATTTGACCCCCTTTAAGAATTGAAGTTTTTAATCCATTTCAAATTCCTCTCTTAAATACAGCTATTCTACTTTCTTCAGGAGTTACAGTTACATGAGCTCATCATAGTTTAATAGAAAATAATCATTCCCAAACTACCCAAGGCCTATTTTTTACTATTATTCTTGGAATTTATTTTTCTATTCTTCAAGCATATGAATATTCAGAAGCTGCTTTTACTATTTCAGACGCAATTTATGGGTCAACTTTTTTTATAGCAACAGGATTCCATGGAATTCACGTATTAATCGGAACAAGCTTTTTAATTGTTTGTTTAATTCGTCACTTAAATAACCATTTTTCTCAAAACCATCATTTTGGATTTGAGGCTGCCGCATGATACTGACACTTCGTCGATGTAGTTTGATTATTCCTTTATATTTCAATTTACTGATGAGGAGGTTAATAGAATAAATTTATATAGTATAAAAAGTATTTATGACTTCCAATCATAAGGTTTAAACAAATTTAATATAAATAATTTTTAATTTATTTTTTTTAACGCTAATTATTTTATTTATTTCATTAATTGTAATAATAATTTCCTCAATTCTTAGAAAAAAAAACTATTATGAACAAGAAAAAATTTCCCCCTTTGAATGTGGATTTAACCCATTGAATTCATCACGAATTCCTTTTTCTATTCGATTTTTTTTAATTGCTATTATTTTTCTAATTTTTGATGTTGAAATTGCTTTAATTTTACCAATAATTATTACAATTAAAAACTCAAAAATTACAATTTGAATATTAACAAATATTTTATTTATTTTTATTCTTTTAATTGGACTTTACCATGAATGAAATCAAGGATCTTTAAATTGAACCTTTTAATTTAAAAGGATATAGTTAATTATAACATTTGATTTGCATTCAAAAAGTATTGAATTATTCAATTATTCTTATTATATTGTATTAAAATAAGAAGCAAAAATGCAATTAGTTTCGACCTAATAATTGATAATATTAAATTATCCTTATTTTAATTAATTGAAACCAAAAAGAGGTTTATCACTGTTAATGATAAAAATGAAATTTAATTTCCAATTAAAGAAATATGAAATCCCAAGAAAAAGCTGCTAACTTTTATCTTTAATGGTGCAATTCCATTTATATTTCTTTTTTTTGTATAGTTTATAGATAAAACCTTATATTTTCATTATAAAAATAAAGACAATTTTAATTCTTTTACAAAAATTATTTAAGAATTTAATCAATTTCCCTGGCTGCTTCAAAACCATACTCTAAAAATAAGCTACTTAAATTAGACCCCTACTAATTAAATAAAAAAAATTAAAACTAATATAAAAATTCAAAAAACAAATATAATAAAATAAATTTTTAAATTATTAAACTGAAAAAAAAGATTAAACTTTCTCAACTGAATAAAATATACAAAAAATTGCTGAATACCAAAAAATTCTATTCAACCTTGGTCAAAACTTTTTATAATATTTAAACCAATTTTAACAGGATAATTAACAATCCCAACAGTAGAAATAAATGGTAAAAATCATATAGAACAAGAAAAAAAAGAAAAAAAATAATATATTAAAGACTTATTTAAAGAAAAAAATTTTAAATTAGAAATTAAAAATCCCAATATACCCCCTAAAAAACAAATTAATAAAGTTAAAAACTTTATAATTCTAGGTATTCTTAACATGAAAGAAAAAGGAAAAATTAATCAATTTAATAAAGATCCACCTATAATTGCTAAAACTAATAAACCTACTATTCTCTTTCTTATTACTTTTCTATTATCTAACAACCCATTTATTGCAGACTGATTTATACTCATTACAAATGAATAATAAAATAACCGAAAAGAATAAGAAACAGTTAAACCAGTAGAAAAAAAAAATAAAAATAAAGAAAATAAATTTATATTAAAAATTAGAATAGACTCTAAAATTAAATCTTTTGAATAAAACCCAGCCAAAAAAGGAAATCCACAAAGAGCCAAATTTGCAACATTTAAACAAGACAGAGTTATAGGCATAGAAAAAATCAAAGAACCCATATCTCGAATATCTTGAGAATTTTTTATTCTATGAATAACAGCACCAGCACATATGAATAATAAAGCCTTAAATAAAGCATGGGTTAATAAATGAAAAAATGCTAATTTACTTAAACCTAAAGATAATGTTCTTATTATTAACCCTAATTGACTCAAAGTTGACAAAGCAATAATTTTTTTTAAATCAAATTCAAAATTAGCCCCCAAACCTGCCATAAATATTGTTAACCCTGAAACTAATAATAAAAAATTAGATATAAAAGTTTCCAAAAATAACAAATTAAAACGAATCAAAAGATAAACACCAGCTGTAACTAATGTAGAAGAATGTACTAATGCAGAAACTGGAGTAGGGGCTGCCATAGCCGCTGGTAATCAGGAAGAAAAAGGAATTTGGGCTCTTTTTGTTATAGCCGCAAAAATTACTAAAAATCTTACTATTTTTATTCTAAAATCATTCTTTATAAATTCAATATAAAATAAAAAATTTCAAGAACCATAATTAAATATCCAAGCAATAGCTAACAAAAAAGCAACATCCCCCAATCGATTTGATAAAGCAGTTAATATTCCGGCATTATAAGATTTCACATTCTGATAATAAATTACTAAACAATATGAAACTAATCCTAAACCATCTCAACCTAATAAAATTCTAATTAAATTAGGTCTAACAATCAATATTATTATTGAAAAAACAAACAATAAAACTAACAAAATAAAACGATTTATATTTAAATCACCCAATATATAATCCTTTCTGTAATAAATTACTAAAGAAGAAATAAATAAAACAAAAGACATAAAAAATAATCTTATTCAATCCAAAAAAATAACAAAAGAAGCAACCTCGGTGCCTAAAGAGAAAAGATAAAACTCAAAAAAATAATTAAAATTTAATAATAAAAAAACTAAACCAGAAAAAAAAAAAGTTAAACTCAAAACTATTAAAAATAAAAAAGATAAAAAACAAATTGAAATAAATTCCACGATTTAAAATAAACAATTTTATATCTTTGATACCACAAATCAAAATTTTTTTTAAACTATTTAAATAATTAAAACATAAATATCAATAAATCTCTTTTTAAAATTAAAATATTTAAAGGTAATCAATGTAACATTAAAACTAAATATTCTCGATTAAACCCAAAAGAAAATCTATACAATCCAATATAATTTTTTCCATGTTGACTAAAAGAAAATAAAAATAATGAATATACAGCTCTAAAAAAAGAAATAATACACAAAAAAATTATTAAAAAATTTGATCAACAAACTAATCTATTAATTAAACCAATTTCTCCTATTAAATTTAAAGAAGGAGGGGCTGCCATATTTCTTGAACACAATAAAAACCACCATATTGATAAACTAGGAAAAAAAATTATTATCCCCTTATTAATTATTAATCTTCGACTTCCTAACCGTTCATACAAAACATTTACTAAATAAAATAAACCAGAAGAACACAATCCATGAGCAATTATTAAAGTATAAGAAAACCCCCAACCTCAACTAGTTAAAAGTATTAAACCCCCAATTACTAAACTTATATGAGCAACTGAAGAATAAGCAACCAAAGACTTTAAATCAATTTGACGAATACAAATTAATCTAACCAAAGTTCCCCCTAATAAACTAAAAACCACTCAAAAAATATTAAATAAAAAAGATACATTTAACAAAAAAGGGAAAACCCGTAATAAACCATATCCCCCCAACTTTAATAAAACTCCCGCCAAAATCATCGACCCAGAAACAGGAGCTTCAACATGGGCCTTTGGTAATCATAAATGAACAACATATATAGGTATCTTAACTAAAAACGCAAAAATCAAAAAAAAATAAAATAAAAAATGTTGAACCTCAAATATATATATAAATATAATAAATCTTTTATTAACTCTGAAAATAAAAAATAAACCTAATAATAAAGGTAAAGAAGCAAATAAAGTATAAAACAACAAATATAAACCTGCCTGTAAACGCTCTGGCTGATATCCTCACCCTAAAATCAAAAACAAAGTAGGAATCAATCTTCTCTCAAAAAATAAATAAAATAAAAACAAATTTATACAACTAAAAGTCAAATACAAAAAAAATATTAAAAAAAAAATATTAATTAAAAAATAAATTAAATTAAAATTTTTAAATAAAATAGATCTACTCGACATAATTATCAAAGCACAAATTCAAAAACTTAATAAAATTAAACCAAAAGATAAAACATCGAAACTAAAAAAAAAACTTAAAGAAAAAAAATTTAAATCAAAATTTAAAAATAATATAAAAAGGAATCCTAAAAATAATAAATTTTGAACCATTCAAAATATATTTTTTATAAAACAAATAGGAATTATAAATAAAATAAAAAAAAAAATTTTTAACATTGTAATATAGAAAAATTTAAAAAATAATCATTTCCATGAGACCGAATTATTGAAACTAAAATTGACAAACCTAAAACTCCCTCACAAACAGAAAATGTTAAAAAGTATATAGAAAAATATAATTCAAAATTATTTAAATTCAAAAAAAAAAACAAATTTAAAAATAATCTTAAAACAATAAATTCCAATCTTAATAAAATATTTAATAAATGTTTATAAGAATAAATAAATGAAAAAACCCCAATAAAAAAAAATACACAAAACCCTAAATAAATTATTATCATTACTTTAAAATATTTATTTTAAAAACAAAATTTAAATAGTTTAACAAAAACATTGGTCTTGTAAACCAAAAATAAAAATTATTTTTTTTTTAAATATCAGAAAAGAAAAAAATATTTTCTTCATTAATCTCCAAAATTAATATTTTTTATAAACTATTTTCTGCTGAAATCTTACAAATCTTGTTTTTTTTTTTATTATTTATTAATAGAATTATATTTTTAATAATAAATCACCCTTTATCTATAGGATTTTTATTAATGATTCAAACTATTTTAATTTCAATTTTCTCTGGATCATTAACTATAATATTTTGATTTTCCTATTCCTTATTTTTAATTTTTATAGGAGGAATACTTATTTTATTTATATATATAACATCTCTAGCCTCAAACGAAACATTTAAATTATCTATAAATTTTAAAACAATATTTATTATTTTTTTTTTTTCAATTGTTACAATTTCATTAATTTCAATTATAGATTTTAAAAATTTTAATTTTAATAACTTCATATTTAACAATGACAATATTTCAATTTTTAAATTTTCAAATCATTTAGAAAAAAATAACTTATTATTAAATATAATATACAATTTTCCAACTAATATAATTACAATTATATTAGTAAATTACTTATTTTTAACCTTAATTGCAACAGTAAAAATTACTAATATTTTTAAAGGCCCTTTACGTCAAAAAATTAATTAATTTTTTTTAAAAATTTTTTAAAAAAAACTTCAACAAATTAAAAATTATAACAAAATCTTTAAATTTTATTAATAATATCCTTCTAATAAAAATAATTAAATTAATTAATTAATAAATTTTATGAATAAACCTATACGAAAATTTCATCCTTTAATTAAAATTATTAATAATGCACTTATTGATTTACCAGCCCCATCTAATATTTCAAGCTGATGAAACTTTGGATCTTTATTAGGATTATGTTTAATTATTCAACTTTTAACAGGAATTTTTTTAGCCATACATTACACAGCTGATACAACTTTAGCTTTTAATTCTGTTAATCATATTTGTCGAGATGTAAATAATGGTTGACTTTTACGAACTTTACATGCTAACGGTGCTTCTTTTTTCTTTTTTTGTATTTACTTTCATATCGGACGAGGAATTTATTATGGCTCTTATAAATATTTTTATACTTGAAATATCGGGGTTATTCTCTTATTTTTAACTATAGGAACTGCTTTTATAGGATATGTTTTACCCTGAGGCCAAATATCTTTTTGAGGAGCAACAGTAATTACAAATCTTCTTTCTGCAATTCCTTATATTGGAATAGATGCAGTCCAATGATTATGAGGAGGATTTGCTGTTGATAACGCAACATTAACCCGATTTTTTACCTTTCACTTTTTATTTCCATTTATTATTGTTGCTTTTACTATAATTCATTTATTATTCCTCCATCAAACTGGTTCTAATAATCCCTTAGGAATTAACAGAAATTCTGATAAAATTCCTTTTCACCCTTATTATTCATTTAAAGACATTTTTGGATTTATTATTATATTAAATCTTTTAACATTCTTAACTTTAATTGGCCCTTACTTCTTAGGAGACCCTGATAACTTTATTCCTGCTAATCCATTAGTAACTCCACCCCACATTCAACCTGAATGATATTTTTTATTTGCTTATGCAATTTTACGATCTATCCCAAATAAGCTAGGGGGAGTAATTGCATTAGTTATATCAATTGCAATCTTATTTATTTTACCTTTCTCTAACAATTTTAAATTTCAAAGTACACAATTTTATCCATTAAGTCAAATTTTATTTTGATTAATAGTAATAATTGTTATTTTATTAACATGAATTGGAGCACGACCAGTAGAAGACCCCTACATTATTACAGGACAATTACTAACTATTTTATATTTTTCTTATTACTTTATTAACCCAATTACAACAAAATGATGAGAAAAAAAAATTAATTAAAAAATATCAGTTAATGAGCTTGAACTAAGCATTTGTTTTGAAAACAAAAGATAGAAAAAAAAATTTCTATTAACTTTAATACTAAATTTAATTACTTAAAAAATTAAAATTAAAAAAAAAATATAAATAAATAAAAAATTTAAAGATACAGGTAAATATCTTTTTCAAGCCATAAATATTAATTTATCATATCGATAACGAGGGAATGCCCCACGTACTCAAATAAACAAAAAAATAATAAAATTTAATTTCAAAAAAAAAAAAAAAGAATTAATATAAGAACCTAAAAACAATAAAGAAAATAAAAATCTCATAAACATGATTCTCGCATATTCAGCTAAAAAAATTAAAGCAAATCCACCACCTCCATATTCTACATTAAACCCTGAAACCAATTCAGATTCTCCCTCAGCAAAATCAAAAGGAGTACGATTAGTTTCTGCTAAACTTGAAATTATTCATATCAACCCAATAGGAAAAAATAAAAAAATAAATCATAAATTAACCTGAAATAACTCAAAATATAATAAATTAAAACTTCCCAATAAAAGTAACAAAGAAAACAATATTAAAACTAAAGCAACTTCATATGAAATAGTTTGAGCAATAGCCCGCAATGAACCAAGTAAAGCATACATAGAATTTGATGATCATCCTGCCATTATTACCATATAAACACCAAATCTTAAACAACAAAAAAAAAATAATACCCCATACTCAAATGAATAAAACTTTATAATAAAAGGTAAACATAACCAAATTATTAATGATAAAAATAAAGATAAAACAGGGGAAAAATAAAAAATAAAAAAATTAGATAAATTTGGGTTTACTTGTTCTTTAGTAAATAATTTAATAGCATCACAAAAAGGTTGTAAAATCCCCATAAACCCTATTTTATTTGGACCTTTTCGAATTTGAATATACCCCAATACCTTTCGTTCTAATAAAGTAACAAAAGCAACTCTTACTATTACACAAATAATTAACAAAATTCCTGTAAAAAAAGGCATAAAAAAATCTAAATTTAAAATCAATACTATTTAAAAACTTCAATTTTTATATATAAATTCTAAATTTATAGCACTAATCTGCCAAAATAGTTATATTTAGTTTACAATTTTTATCAAAATTTAAAAATTTTTTAATTAAATTTTTTTTATTATTTATATTTTTACAAAACAAAAAAAAATTTTTATATTTGGTCCTTTCGTACTAAAATATAATATTACTAAAAAAAGATAGAAACCAACCTGGCTTAAACCGGTTTGAACTCAAATCATGTAAGAAATTAAAAGTCGAACAGACTAAAATTTTAAACTTCTACACCTAAAATTTTCTCTTAATTCAACATCGAGGTCGCAATCTTTTTTATCGATATGAACTCTTTAAAAAAATTACGCTGTTATCCCTAAAGTAACTTATTTTTTTAATCCAAATATTTTTTTTAAAGATCAATAAACAAATTAAAAATAATTAAATTTAAAATTAAGAGTTTTTTAAATCTTAAAATCACCCCAATTAAATAACCCAAATTTAAAAAATTAATTATTCTAAAAAATTAATAAATTTTTATTATAAAGCTTTATAGGGTCTTATCGTCTTTTTTTTTTATTTTAGTTTTTTTACTAAAAAAACAAATTCAATTATTTTACTTTAATAAAGAATATTTCTTATTTAACCTTTCATTCCAGTCTTCAATTAAAAAACTAATGATTATGCTACCTTTGCACGGTCAAATTACCGCGGCTCTTTAAAATTCAGTGTGCAGGCCTTATTTTTAAAAAATTTTTAAAAACAATGTTTTTGATAAACATTTAAAAATAATTATTGCCGAATTCATAAAAATAATATTTAATTTTTTTTCTTTTTATAACTTAATAATATAATTTAAAAATTAAATTTACTTATTTTATAATTATTCAAATAATTTCTAAATTTTTTTATTAATTTAAATAAAAAAAAATAAAATAATTATATCAAATTATCTTAATTAAAATTTAAATATTAACAATTAAATTTCATAAACCAAAAATTTATTAAAACATTTTATTTTTTAATTTCTATTTTTAAGAATATAATTTTTTTTAAAAAAAATAAACTTTTAAAAATTTAATTTAAAGCTCAACCCTTAAATTATTATAAAAAAACATTAAAAACTTTATAAAATTAAAAATTAATTATATTTTTTTATTAAATTAAATTTATTTCTTTAAAAATTATATAAATTTAAAAACGAATAACTTTTCATTTCAAAAAACTAATAATTCATATTAATACTACAATAAAAATTATAAGAATTTAAATCTTTTAAATTAAAAATTAATTTTTTTTAAATTTTTTATTTTAATAAATCCTGATACACAAGGAACAAAAATTAATTTTTTCTTTTATTAAAATTATTTTTCAAATTATTTCAATATTCTTTTACAATACTTTTAACTATAAAATAAAATTTATTTTTTCATAATATTAAACTACTAAAACATTTAATGATAAATAATTTTTTAATTAAAAAATTTATAATTTAAATTTACAATACCATTAAATAAAACCTTTCAATTCAAAACGATTTGCACGTATTTCTTTTTAATGTAAATAAAACACTTTACTTTTTAAGCTTTAAATTGTATTTCTAGAAACACTTTCCAGTATTTCTACTATGTTACGACTTATCTCATTTATAAAAATTATAACGAGAGCGACGGGCGATATGTACATATTTTAAAACTTTAACCAAAAAACCTTTATTAGTATTTTTACTTTTAAATCCTCCTTCAAATTTATTTTTAAATAAATTATTCATAAATAAATAAAATTTATTGTAACTCATTTATACCTTAATTATAAATTATACCTTGATTTGACATTTTAAAAAATAATTTATTAAGAAATTTTATAATTCTAATAAAATATTCTTCTGACAACGATATATAAACAGAAAACAAAATTAAGTAAGATATTTGTGGATTATCAATTACATAACAAGTTCCTCTAAAAAGAATAAAATACCGCCAAATTTTTTAAGTTTTAAAAAATTAATTAATACTACCTATTTAAAAATTAATTAACTATTTAAATAATAGGGTATCTAATCCTAGTTTATTAATAAATTTTTTTAGCTTCAAAAAATTTTTATAAAATAATTTTAATAAAATTTTTAATTTCACCTAAAAATTTATTTTTATATAATTTTATCTTAAAATTTTAAATTTTAACTATTAAATAAAAATAATTTAATTTTATTATTTGTATAACCGCGATTGCTGGCACAAATTTTATCAATAATATCAACAATAACTAAAAATTTACATTTATAAAAATTTTAATATTAATTACTACTAATTAAAATTAATAAATATAATTTAAATTTAAATTATTAAAATTTAAATATTAATTTTAAAAAATTTTATATGTAAAATTTTTTTATACCAAATTTTTTAACATAAATAAAACAAATTTTTTTAATTAATTTTTACTAAAAAAAATTAAATTTAAAATAAATTTTTAAATAATTTTTTAATTATTTATTTTTCTTTAAAAAAAATTATTTTTAAATAATTTATTTTAGTAAATTTAAGAAAAAAAATAATTGATAAATAAAAAAATTTATATTTTAATTATTTTATTTTTAAAATTATAATAAAATTACCCCTCTAAATAATTTTTAATTTTATATTATAAAAAAAAAAAAAAATTTTAAATTTTTAAAAAATTTTTTTTTAATAATTTTTAAAATTTAAATTTTTATTTAATTATTTTTTAATTAAATAATTTATTTTAGTAAAATTAAAACAATATTGATAAAAAAATAGATTAATAAAAAAAAAAAAAAAATTTATATTTTAATTATTTTATTTTTAAAATTATAATAAAATTACCCCTCTAAATAATTTTTAATTTTATATTATAAAAAAAATTTTAAATTTTTAAAAATATTAATGAATTTTATTAATATTTATATATATATATATATTATATAAATTATTTTAATTATATATAAATTTATTAATATTCTTTCTTTAAATCGTAATTTCTATTAAATTCTTATTATTTATAATAAAAAACAAAACTAATAATTTTTACTTTCTTATGTATTTTAATTTTTATATAAATTATTTATATATTTATAAACATTTATATAACATAACAAAAAAAAAACATTTTAAACCATAATTTTAAATAATTTATAAAATT